ATTCAATTCAATTATGAATCTATGCCAATTCCGAATATATGAATTGTCCTAAAGATTCAAAACCTATTTGGGCCTTTTTCTAAAAAAAGATGAAAAAAATCCAATGAATTTAAAACTTATTTTTCGGTAAATCAATTACGAAATTTTTTTCTAGAATGCCTAAAATTTGTTTGACATCTTCTATGCGAAAATGCTCCATTTTCATAAGATCTTCTTGACTGTTATTCAAAAGGTCCAACAATGTATATATATTGGACCTTTTGAGGCAATTATAGATCCTGGGAGGCAATTCTGATTGGTCAATAAAAATCGATTTCAACGCCATTTTTTTTTTATTTTTTGTTAGTTTAGCCAATTTATCATAAAAGGTAAAAGGGGGTAAAGGAACCATGTGTTGATTGCCCTCTAAATTTAAATTTTCTTCTTTGGTATGTAAAAAGGGAATCAATAAATCAATCAAATTCCGGGAGGCTTCATAAAGTGCTTCTTTAGGAGTTAAACTTCCATTTGTCCATATTTCGAGAAATAGTATCTCTTTGTTACCATTTTCATAAGAATGAATACTATGATTCGCATTTCGAACAGGCATGAATACAGGATCTATAGGATAACTTCCATCTTGAAAGGTATTTGGCGCTTTTATAAGATATCCGCGATTCTTCTCTATTTGTAATCCAATAACCAACTCAATGGGTTCCGTCAAGCTAGCTATATGCTGTGTATTATCGAGGATTTCTACATAAGGCGGTAAGATTATATCTTGAGCAGTTACATATCCAGGGCCCCTGACATAAATAGACGCCTCACAAGTTCCATAGAGATTACTTCTCAATACGATTTCTTTCAAATTCATTAAAATTTCATGTACTGATTCTTGAATACCCATTATGCTAGAATATTCGTGTGATATTTTATCAGATTTTGCGCGTGTGATACATGTTCCTTCGATTTCTCCAAGCAAAGCTCTTCGCATAGCAATGCCTATTGTGTCTGCTTGACCTTTCATAAGCGGAGACAGAATAAAGCGCCCATAAAGAAGACGCTTACTGTCTGCTGCTGATTCAACACACTTCCACTGTAGTGTCCGAGTAGATACTGTTATTTTCTCTCGAACCATAATAATATTATTTGATCAGATCATTGAATCATTTATTTCTCTTGTTTCTCTTCCTTTGTTTCTCTTGCTATTGAAAGATCTTCAATTTTTATTTCTACACACGTCTTTTTTTCGGGGGTCTACAGCCATTATGTGGCATAGGGGTGACATCCCGTACGAAAGTTAATAGTATACCACTTCTGCGAATAGCTCGTAATGCTGCGTCTCTTCCAAGACCGGGACCTTTAATCATGACTTCTGCTCGTTGCATACCTTGATCTACTACTGCACGAATAGCATTTCCTGCTGCGGTTTGAGCAGCAAATGGCGTCCCTCTTCTTGTACCTCGGAAGCCACAAGTACCAGCAGAGGACCAAGAAACCACTCGCCCCCGTACATCTGTAACAGTCACAATGGTATTATTGAAACTTGCTTGAATATGAATAACCCCCTTTGGTATTTTACGTGTACTCTTACGTGAACCAATACGTCCACGTGAACCTTTTTTCGGTATAGCTTTTGCCATATTTTATCATCTCATAAATTTGAGTCAGAGATATATGGATATATCCATTTCATGTCAAAACAGATCCCCCTCTTATTTTTATATCGGGTCTTTAACAAGGCTGATTATCCTTGTCTTTGTTTATGTCTTGGGTTGGAACAAATTACTCTAATTCGTCCCCGACGACGGATTAGTCGACATTTTTCACAAATTTTACGAACAGAAGCTCTTATTTTCATATTTCCCACTCCTTACTTTAATTTTGAATCCACTTCTTGGAAGAAAATAAGTTTCTTGAAATTTTCTATTTTGAATCGTATTCCTACGAAATAAATAGTGAAGTTGAAACAACACCTAATCTTTCGAATCTTTGTTTCGGAGTCGATAAATTATACGACCTCTGGTTGAATCATAACGACTTACTTCAATTTTGACTCTATCTCCTGGCAGTATCCGTATAAAACTACGTCGGATCTTTCCTGAAACATAACCTAGAATCATATCTTCATTATCTAAACGAACCCGGAACATGCCGTTGGGAAGCGATTCAGTAATTAAACCTTCATGAATCCATTTTTGTTCTTTCATTACAGGTAAAACCCCCTTGAAGTATCAACTAGTGGAGGAAGAACCCTATTAGACAACCCACCCCTTCTCTTTTCTTTTTCACAAATAAGGAGTTTCGTATTGAATTCGGATATTAGAAGGATTACCATATATAACACAAAATTTCTCCGCCTATTCTTTCTAGTCGAGCCTCTCGGTCTGTCATTATACCCCGAGAGGTAGAAAGAATTACAATTCCCATCCCACCTAAAATTCTCGGAATTCTTTGATAGTTAGAATAGATTCGTAGACCCGGCCGACTGATCCGTTTTAAATTTAAAAGATTTCTATAAGTCCTTTTCCTATTCCGTCGATGTCGTAGGGTTAAAACCAAAAAAGATTTGTTGTTTTCTCGATGTTTTCTCACGTTTTCGATAAAACCCTCTCGTAAAAGTATTTTAACAATACTTTGGCTGATATTAGTAGATGCTACTCGAACCACGCTTTTTCTATACATATCGGCATTTCGTATAGAGGTTATTATGTCAGCAATAGTATCACTACCCATGATTAATTAAAATTATTGGTGCCTCCAAATTTGGATATAATCAACATGTTTTTCTTTTTTTTTTTTTTTACGTATTTGTTTATGAATATTAATTTTGAAAGGTATATACGTGAGACAAAATCTACTAAACGAATCTTAATATATTTCTTTGAAATACCCTACTATAACCATATCGTGCTCTCGTTTTATAATACCTCAGGAGCTAATGAAACTATTTTAGTAAAATTGAACTGTCTCAATTCTCGGGCAATCGCACCAAAAACTCGCGTTCCTTTTGGATTTCCTTCTTGATCAATCACAACTGCGGCATTGTCATCATATCGTATTATCATACCGTTGTCACGTTTAAGTTCTTTACAAGTACGGACAATTACAGCTCTGACCACTTCTGATCTTTCTAGAGGCATGTTTGGAACTGCGTCTTTGATCACAGCAACAATAACGTCACCAATATGAGCATATCGACGATTGCTAGCTCCTATGATTCGAATACACATCAATTCTCGAGCCCCGCTGTTATCTGCTACATTCAAATGGGTCTGAGGTTGAATCATATCATTTTTTTTATCTGTTTTTTACAATACAAAGGTCGAAGAAAAAAAGAAATATTGTTTGTCCAAAAAAAGAAACCCGCACCCGCTATTTTTTTTTACCCAAGGCCTATTTCTTTTTTATCCCGAAATGATGAATTGAGCTCGTATAGGCATTTTGGACGCTGCTATTGAAATAGCCCTTCTGGCTATATTTTCTGTTACTCCACCCATTTCATAAAGTATTCGACCTGGTTTAACAACAGCTACCCAATATTCGGGAGAGCCTTTACCTGAACCCATACGTGTTTCTGCGGGTCTTACTGTAACTGGTTTATCTGGAAATATACGGACCCATATTTTTCCACCGCGACGTGCATTTCGTGTCATTGCTCGTCGACCTGCTTCTATTTGTCTAGATGTGATCCAAGCGGGTTCAAGTGCCTGAAGAGCGTATTTACCAAAACAAATATCATTACCTCGATAAGATATTCCCTTCATTCTTCCTCTATGTTGTTTACGGAATCTGGTTCTTTTGGGGTTATAGTTGATGGTTTGTTTTAAATTCCATCTCTACTACAGAACTGGACGTGAGAGTTTCTTCTCATCCAGCTCCTCGCGAATAAAATGAATTCAAATTAAACATTTTGAATTCAATTCAGATAGAATATAATTTGAATGAAGATATACATGTATTTAATAAGTAATATAATGAATCATAGATTTCATTTAATCTAGATCAAATCTATTATGAATTTGTATATCTTGTTTGTATAGATAACTAAATATATTAAATAACATATAAATAACATAACTATTTTTTCTTATATTTATCTATTTTAGAATGTTAAAACGAATCTTTCTTTTGTTTTACTCTTTATCGTATTGGATTGACCCAAATTTAGCAATCCAAGAAAATAAAGTGTTCGCGGGCGAATATTTACTCTTTCAATTTCTATTTCAGTTCTATCATTAGTTCATAACTTTTCCGAATAGATGAATTGGTTTCTGGTCGGTTCCGCCATCCCGATCCATGAATCATTCGAATTCATTTTCACTAGAATCTTTTGAATTCACAGGTTCCATCGTTCCCATCGCTTCTTACTTAATGGTTAGGTCTGAATTCTACAATGGAGCTATTAGTTCTTGAGTCAATATTCTTAGCCTTCATTGGCTCGAAGCTCTTTATTTTTTGTTCGATGAGCAGATCCCTTTAATGTTAATGATGAATCCGTATTGATGCTTTATTACACAGCTTTTTCTGAGATGACTCATAGACCTTACATATTGGAATTCTATATCATCAATATTCTTTTTCTTTCTTTCTCTCATCCTTCCATTTATCCATACCCTTTCTTTTTTATTTCGATTGACAACTTAGAAGCATATTTTTTAAAAAATAATAAAAAAAGATTTCAGTTGCTACAACAATATGAACAATATATCATATCTTGACTGATTCTTTGGATCCAGATAATACGAAGTGATGAGTTGGTTATTACTTCTATAGTTAGTTGTTTATACCGCGGGGCTCGCTTTTTTATACTAACCCTCAAAAAACCAACGAGTCACACACTAAGCATAGCAATTTTATCAAAAGATTAATTGAATTTTTATTCAACCCTATAGAATTATAATAGAATTATAATTGTTCATTTTTTTTTTTATTGAACACAAAATAAAAAGAAGAAACCAATTTCTCATTTTGTGTTCCATCGCTGGATAGAATGCAAAGGGAATAAAGGTTTATTATTC